TAAGCAAACTTAACTCCCTCATTCTTTCTTTGTTATAAGACTTTGTCGCATATAATATGGGAAAAAATGATAAATAGATACTAATAGGTCGGGAAGGGGGGGGGTAGTGACTTTTATATAATTTTAGAGAATCTTTTTCTATTCTTTTTTATTTACCCCCCTTTTTGCATTTCTTTCCTTAAGTTAATTTTGATTAGGGCGAAGCTACTTAAAAACCCCCTCCTTTTTAAAAATATCCTGAACAGTTCCTGTAGGTTGAGCACCCCTTTCAAGGAAATATAGAATAGCAGTAACGTTTAAATAAGTTTGATTCTTTATCGGATCATAAAAACCCACTTTATGCAGATCTTTTCCTTCTCTTCGGGATCGAACATCAATTGCAACGATTCGATAGACAGCTCATTGAGATAGATGTAGATGAACAATACCCCTCCTAGAAACGTATAGGAAGTTTTCTCTTCGTACGGCTCGAGAAAAATAATTTGATTCGAAGTTTTATCTATGTATTGAATTCTAGTAAATCATAAAAGGGTGCATAAAATCATCAAATCAATTAGACTATGGTTTAAGTCTTTTTTTTTTTCTTTCTTTTTCATTCTTGAAAATAAAAAAGAAATAATTCGTACTCATAACTCAAGTTAGATAACTGTTAAATAGCTCAAAAGAAAATTTTTAGGCAATTTCATTTATTGAGTGGTCTTTACCCCCTTATTTGTCTCCTTTAAAATTTTTATTTCTTATCTTAAGATACTAAGTCGGGCTCAGTTATTGAGACAATTAAAATGGTGTTTCCTTGTTCTGGGATCCTTTAGTTTAGCAATCGTTGGGTTTAGACATTACTTCGGTCCTTCTTAATCCTTTCAAAATGGCAGCAACATACCCCTTTTTGGAATTTCCTTCTATCAAAGAATCTTGTGGACAATTGATTCCCGCGTGATAGACTTTGGGTCGAAAAAGTTTGATTAATCCCAACAAATTTTCCTTTTGAATGAGAAACTTCCTCGAATGGGATCCTTTATATTTTTATATCAAAGTTATATTAACGAAGTTATTACAATTTATTGATTTGTATTAACCCTAGATTTTTGCTCCGAGAAATCAATTAATACTTTCTACTCGAGCTCTATCCTGGACTGTTTAGATTACCAAATGATGTCGAGCCAAGAGCACTTTCATTCCTATATAAATAGAAAATGGTGGATATAATAAAGAATCCACAATGGATCGTCTCCTTCAAGTCGCACGTTGCTTTCTACCACATCGTTTCAAACGAAGTTTTAGCATAACATTCCTCTAATTTGGAACCGGTATGGAATTGATTCAATTATGGAATCATGAATAGTCATTGGTTCAATTAGTGCATAGACGTCATACTCTATACTCCTTTTATAGATCAATAAAGATTTTTCTAAAGAAGTTTTAATAAGACCTCTATCAAAGAGTCCATTTAACTTCTAAGGAATCATTAAAAATATTCATCATTTTCAAAAACATTCATAATTAAAAAGCTCGTATCATTATTTGAAGAAAATTGACAGTAAGGACCACATTTGATCATCATAGAAAAGATAAGTCCTTCTTAATTGAATTAAATTAATAAACTAGATAGAGCAAACAAAAAAAGGTAAGGGAGGGGTTTTCCTATCTATCAAATCAACTGAACAACTATTTTGTCACCATTCTAATATAAATAGTCTATATTACAAATTTAAATTTGTAATTTTCGTATCACAACACAAACCTTTTTCACACAAAAATTGAAAGACTTTTATTAGTGAAATAGAACAATAAAAACATATACGATAAACTTTTCCTCATTTTATATGTATTTTTAAGTAACATTTTATCTTGCTATAAATAGAAAGTGAATAAAAAACAATAAAAGATATAAAACACCACCCTCTCATGTGTTACATAGATTTACAATTTTTCATTAGGACCCAACATGAAATACCCAAAACAGAGATTCAAAGAAAAAACATCGATTGTTAAATATATAATTACATATATAACATTGGATTTTTGTTAAATTTTTGATAATCTAGTTCGGGCAGACGCAAATATCTTAATATATCCCACTAATGATTAATTCTTATCTGCTCACCCATTCCGTGGTAATAACGGGACATAACAGAAATTTAAAAGGGGATTCTGATCGCAGATACAAACTGCCTAGGCACAAAATCAAAGAAATCCAGATTAAGCTGTTCCTTTTTTTATTTCAACCTAACCTATATTAACATTAAGGGACTTAATTCTATTGAGTTTGAGTGAATTTTATTAGTACCAAATATAGTTAGAATTCAGAAATCTATAGAAAAATTCATAAATAATTAGACTACCCCATTTATGAGATAAAGAATAATAGATAGAATCGTTGAAAATTTAAATTTTGATAAAATAGAAAATAGATATGGGGCGGAGGGTTTTTCTAAATAACTAACTTCTCTAAATAGGAAGATTTTGAACATATGATGAAAAGACCAACCGCCTTTTTTGAATTTGAATTCAAACTTATGGAATCCATGTTCCCATCTTACTCGGATCCTAAATAGATTAATTTACACCTGCGTGTTGTTTGAACTCGATTGAGTTAAGTTTGTGAAAAAGGTATGATTCATAAAAGATAAAAATCAGAAATAAGAAACACATTACACCTAAAACTAGACTTTAAATAAAACCTTCTTTATTCTATTTTAAATTAAAAAATAACACAATGGGTATGCTCTGGGACGGAAGGATTCGAACCTCCGAATAGCGGGACCAAAACCCGTTGCCTTACCACTTGGCCACGCCCCATTATAGATGTTTATTCAACACTAATACTAATATAAATATAAAGAATAATGGTTCTTTGTCAACCCCAATCGAAATATCTCTAGAATAAAATAAATTATTACTAGGATTTTGATACGTGTAGATATAGACTTCAACTTAATTTATTGATCATTAGATAGAATTCAATTAAGATATTGTATGAAAGTATGATTTCTTCTATTCTCTTTTGAGAATTGGAGGATTTTTGATTGGGTGGGTTCAAAAGAAGGATTTTTTGTCTACCTTAAATTTTCTCTTTTTCCTTAGTTATTTTCCTTACTTATATCAATAACTCAATCAAAACGCAATTATCTCCAAGAACAAAAAGTCTGTTATGCTTAATATTTTTAGTTTGATCTGGATCTGCCTTAATTCTGCCCTTTATTCGAGTAGTTTTTTCTTCGGAAAATTGCCCGAGGCCTATGCTTTTTTGAATCCAATCGTAGATTTTATGCCAGTCATACCTGTCTTCTTTTTTCTCTTAGCTTTTGTTTGGCAAGCTGCTGTAAGTTTTCGATAAGATCTTTAATTTAATTTAATAATATCAGAGAAAATTCATGATTTATGCGCGAAAAAGTTCTAACAATTGATAAGATCAGATAAGTTTTAGAGTATGAACCCCCGACTCAAATATTGAAATTCTTTGATAGTCGAGAAAAGTCTGGCTTACTCCCTTTTATTTTTCTCATTTTTAACCCTTTTCAGTAAAAAAAGCCCTAACCCTATAGGTTATTAATTAGGGCCCCCGCAATATCTAATTGTGGATGTGAAAATTTTTTGGTTAGTGAAAAACTCTTATTCCAAATGAATTTCTGAAAATTATTTCCTATTTCCATAAAGAACCTCCTTTCTTGGTATCCAACTCCTTTCTTGGTATCCAAATAGTACATGTGTTAGAAAAATGGAGGATCTATTCTCTTTTTTTTTTCCAAAAAATTATCTTGGAGATTGTGTAATGCTTACTCTCAAACTCTTCGTTTACACAGTAGTGATATTTTTTGTTTCTCTCTTCATCTTTGGATTCCTATCTAATGATCCCGGACGTAATCCTGGGCGTGAAGAATAAAAGGGATTTTTCTTTTATATTTTCTTTTTCTTAGTATTTTATGTGAAAAGATTTGCAAAATTTGAAAAAAAAAATCAAGTCATCAACGGAAACGGAAAGAGAGGGATTCGAACCCTCGGTACGAATAACTCGTACAACGGATTAGCAATCCGACGCTTTAGTCCACTCAGCCATCTCTCCAAATTTTAAAAGAAAATTACTCCGTTAGATTACACATAAAGTATAAAGTAAGGAGTCTTTTTTTCTCTCTTTTCTTTCTCTATTATATAGATATGTACACCTTTTATCAGCAATTTAATTGCGATAAATAACATAAAGGGTTCGAAAGCGCCAACAATATAAAGAAAACTAAAGAAGACCCCCTTGCATTGATTTTGTTTGAAAGGCCCTTCTTATTGACACGGCCTGGCCTGGTCAGTACCTAGCCGGGCCTTTTTTTGTTCCAACAAATTTATAGATAAATAATAATGATTTATCTGATTTGAAAATCAAAACAAAATATATATTAAAATATATATAATAATATATTATAGAAAATTAAATAAAAAATATTCAAGCAAGAACAAGGAAGGACTATTTCCATCCACGAAAACTAAAAAAAAGAGGTCAACACTCTAACTGTGATGGTTTTTTGATGATCCTATCTTGATTGTGTCCAATTTCCCTATTCGACAAAAAGTTCAGTTGTATACAATAATTCCATTGTAGCGGGTATAGTTTAGTGGTAAAAGTGTGATTCGTTTTATTAACCCTTTAACTGTTAAAGGGTCTTTGCTTTCGGTTTGATTCATAATTCATATTCCGATCAAAAACTTTATTTCTAAAAAAGGATTTAATCCTTTACTTCTCAATGACAGATTCGAGAAAAATATACATTCTCGTGATTTGGATCCAAAAGTCACTTAGAAAGTGAGAAATTGGATTATAAAATTGCGAAACATAATTATTGAATTGGATTAATACTCCCATAAGTATGAGTAAGGGGTCCATGGATGAAGATAGGAAATTAGGTTTCAAATCGTAACTAAATCTTCAATTTTTTATTGGTAGCGAAAAAATTGAAGCAAAATAGCTATTAAACGATGACTTTAGTTTACTAGAGACATCGACCTATTCT